TTCTTTGTTGACATAAGATCTAAATTGTAAAAAGAATCAAAAGTAGGGGATAACTCTTTTTTATCTATATTCTTGATTACTAATTCAGTTAAGAGGCCTCTATCAACAAGAAAAAAAGTGAATTCTTTTTTTCGTCAAATTATAGGAAAATAAAAAATTTTTGTTCTACGTCTTACGTATGTATATAGAATCCAAATTTTGTACCTTCTATACTCACTTATATATATACTTAGATACTTAGATTTATACTAATTAAACTTTGAATTCTAATATATTATTAATTATAATTATTTAATTTTTAATAAGATATCTTTATAAATAATAACAGGTACAAATAGTAAATTGAGGTATCCTTTATATGACAACTTTCGACTTTCCCTCTGTTTTGGTGCCTTTAGTAGGCTTAGTATTTCCGGCAATGGCAATGGCTTCTTTATTTCTTCATGTTCAAAAAAATAAGACTGTTTAGATCTGATGGGCCCAACTCTCATCCATTTTTTTTTTCAAAACTAAGACTTGTATCATAACGCAGATACCTATTTATTGTAAGAAGGTATAACATGCGGCGCTTCCGTCGAAAGGAGCTCTTTGACCTGTAGAAAGATGATATGGGGTAAAGGAATTATATCTATTTGAAAAAATCTCAGGATCGCCGGATGGCTGAACTGTAAAATCGGTACATCTATATCTATATATATATATCGATGGGATCATACGAAGGGTATGTTTTTATTTTAGATCTAACCAACTTCATAAATTACTTTTAAAGGTTTACATCAAACTAAGTACTAGTTGATGAGAGTTACTTCGGAAACAAAAAGAGTAAAGTCTAGGGTATTTTCTCAATTCCAATAAAACGAAACCGGATCAAGTATGAGTTGTCGATCAGAACATATATGGATACAACCTATAACGGGGTCGCGAAAAACAAGTAATTTATGCTGGGCCATTATCCTTTTTTTAGGTTCATTAGGATTCTTATTGGTTGGAACTTCCAGTTATCTTGGGAGAAACTTGATATCTTTATTTCCGTCTCAGCAAATCCTTTTTTTTCCACAAGGGATTGTGATGTCTTTCTATGGGATCGCGGGTCTCTTTATTAGCTCCTATTTGTGGTGCACAATTTCGTGGAATGTAGGGGGTGGTTATGATCGATTCGATAGAAAAGAAGGAATGGTATGTATTTTTCGTTGGGGATTCCCTGGAAAAAATCGTCGCATCTTCCTCCGATTCCTTATAAAGGATATTCAGTCCGTCAGAATAGAAGTTAAAGAGGGTATTTATGCTCGCCGTGTACTTTATATGGATATCAGAGGCCAGGGGGCCATTCCCTTGACTCGTACTGATGAGAATGTTACTCCACGGGAAATCGAACAAAAAGCTGCCGAATTGGCCTATTTCTTGCGTGTACCGATTGAAGTATTTTGAGAAATGAGCTGAGAGAATGAATGCTTTCTCAGCAGGAAGGAAAAACTAAAGAATCCCCCTTTTCTATACCATAACTTAACTGAAGTTTCTTCATAACGCTCATTCTAGTCAAAGAAGACGTATACGTAACGTAACAACCACAAAACAAAACTATTTTTGTGGTCTTTTATGTGTATGGAAATCTACACAACTTAATTCAATAACAAAAAAATAAGTAACAAATCGAAAAAATGGATTCATCCTTTCTATTTTATATCAAAGCATTTCGAAATACATAAATTTTTTTATTCCGGACTCTGAGTAGTCAGTGAAAATTTTTAAAAAGAAAAATATAAGATATTTTGATATAATGGTAGAAAAGAATATTCATTACTTAAATAAAGCGGTTCTTTCAGGCAGTCATCGATTCGTCGAAAGGGGGATACTTGCTTCGAATTTAACCAATTACTATATCTGGAAACAATATAATATTTTTTGTTAATTCTTTGAATTCTAAGTGGATTCTTAATCTATTTCTGTATTCTTTCTACATTCAAAGACTAACTCCGAAATCACAAATAAAAAAAAGTGAATAGATTAATAATTAATAAGTTCGATACTTTGTAATAGAACTCATGCATGAGAGAAATATTGGATGGCGTAGAGTCAACTAATGAGGTCGGTTCATTAAAATTAAAAATTAATAGATGAAATGAAAAAATGTCAAAAAAGAAAGCATTCACCCCTCTTTTATATCTTGCATCTATAGTATTTTTGCCCTGGTGGATTTCTCTCTCATTTAATAAAAGTCTGGAATCTTGGGTTACTTATTGGTGGAATACTAGGCAATCTGAAATTTTTTTGAATGATATTCAAGAAAAGAATATTATAAAAAATTTCATAGAATTGGAAGAAATCCTTCTTTTGGAGGAAATGATCAAGGAATACTCGGAGACACATCTACAAAACCTTCGTATAGGAATCCACAAAGAAACGCTCCAATTAATCAAGATACACAATGAGGATCATATTCATATGATTTTGCACTTCTCGACAAATATAATATGTTTCGTTATTCTAAGCGGTTATTCTA